CATGAAAAAGTTCTTTCGAAATCCTTTTAAAATGGAAGAACAAACCTCCTATTCCTATAATGATTAGTGAAGCGAAAGTGAGAATCAGAATGTACGTTTCGTTTTCTAACCCGAAATAAAAATGACATGATGGCTCGCTTGGCACTTCTTCTACTGGACCCAAAGTAAGGAATAACCATTCTAGAACAATCATTTGACTTGCTTGTTTCCAGTCTTCAAATCGGTAACGACCAGCGCGGTTGTTCGTATTTCATTTTCTTTTTCCAAGCCCCTCTTAGATCTTAGAAAGCATTCACTGAGTTACTTACGGAATCTCCAATCTCACAGTGCACTGACCATAGTAGCTCGATTCCAATGCATTCTTTTCGATCTTGTACCCACGGCACTGAACACCAACCCAATCTCGATGAAAAAAAAAGGTGCGTAACGGCATGAAACACTTGCTGGCGGTCGTTAGGGGCCTGAATGAACCCAAATCCTCACAACCCCCTCGATTATATATACGTGATTTCTATGTTATAGATCGATTCATTGAGTGACACATCGCTATCTAAGCGCAGACGTGGTCGATCAATCATCCTTGTCAACCTGACGAGATAGAGAGACTATGCACCAAGGACCCATTATGATACTTAAAACTCTTGTAGTTCGGTTCGAAGGCGACCACTAGTTATATTATGTAAATGGCTCAATTAAGTCGGGCATCTCTTATCATCCATGTGTAGTCTCTTCCCTCTCGTATCATGAAGTAGCCGTTCCGTTCCCTAGGGCACAAAAAGCCCATCCGGTATATTATATTATAGTAATTAATTGGTCGAGGGAGATGAGCTATGCACCAAATAACTTCATTTATTCTATGTGCATGATGAACAAAATCCATTCTACGGGTCGGTCGATCGGGTCCAGCTTTACTTTAGTATCAATTAGTCGCTGTTTTCCTCTTTTACAGAGGGGCTCTCAGTGAAATAAATCTGGTACACACGAGAAGGCTAGCCTATAGAAAACCCACTCGAGTCTACGAAAAGACTTGGTCGGTGGATCGTGATTGATGGATTCCTCTTTTACTAGCTAGTGCTATATCTATGGATTGAGTCAGGCAAGTTATGTTAGATATTGATCGAGGAAGGCTGCTTTCTAGTCTAGGAAGGCGATGGGGCAAAAACAAGATCCGAATAATGATCGACCGCGGTGGGCATGGGTTCTTTAACCCGTATTTGTGAGCTTCATCAAATGCCTAAGCCAACAACGACTGACCTTACTAACTGTTTGTTATCGCAGGCTTGCTTGAAAACTGCCCTTCCAGGCTTACTGATTGATGGTTCATCAGTACTTCTTTTTGAATAGCTTACCATGCCTAGGACTGAAAGCTGCCGGTATCTCATAGTCAGCCTTACGCCCTCTTATCTTAGAAAGCCCTTTCTGGCTGGCGCAAAACACTTATCGATACTATGGCAATTCGCTCTGCGGAGAAGGCTTAAAGCGAGAGTTAATGGTTTACTATAGATATAGAATCGGATCGGGATGGGTAGTTTATTTTAGCCCACAACAACCTCCGACCAACAAACCGACACAGGCGCAGATACGGAATGGGCATCATCATTTATAGGTCAGGCTTCATTAGTGCCAGTCCCTGTGGTTGTGTGAGAAAGCCTCACTTCACTTATGACACTCGAAATGCCATTCTTGATTGAACTTCACCACGAGTGGGCCAATACAATATGGTGGAACCTGGGAGAGACAGAAGAGTAATAATCCTCATTTCGAGCTAAAACACTTCCTTTCCTGGCTCCTGCCCTATAATAGAAATCCATTATGGGAGTCGAAAATCCCGGTAGATCCTCTGCATGAATGGGCACGTTCTCCTGTAATAACCAAAGCTACCGTGGCTACTATCTTTGGGGCTATCGTGCTGACTATGATGCTCTGTGAGGCCAGTTCCCTGCAGTAAGATGGAATAGAAAGAAAGGGGCTGTTGCAAGAAACGAATACGAGCATGGAGTGAGCAAAGGTGCGATGTATTCCACCAGTTCAATGGGCAATTAGGAAAGTGGCTTTCTAGGAGGGAAGTGGGCTTCAATTCAATGGAATGCTTTGTTGGTTCAGCTCAAGGGGTCCGGTTTTTCGGTTTAGTGTGGAAGGGAGGCGCTCTTTGTTGACCTTTCAGGGGACATATTGTAATGTGAAGCTGGCAATACGTGCTTGAGTCGATGATCAATCCGCCGTTCAATCCTTCTATAGATGGTGATCAGACTTGTTAAGATCTCTTCTATGCTGAGAATCATCTGTGAATCCCCACTTTGATTGACCTTGACCGGTCATTGCTGGAAAATAGGGCCCTAGCCTCGTCGGCCCTCCAATTCTCAACCCCGACCTACACAAGTGGTTTTAGAACTCACATTTTGAAAAGTTCTGTTAGGTTCTTAGTAGCAGTCGGCGACCTTTTCTTCTTTTACTTCACATAGCTTTTCGTCTCCTTGATAGCTGGAAGTTCTCCAAAAGTATGAAAAGCTGGAGGACTTTGTACCATCCATTCCGGTGTGGTTGGATTCTGTTCAACAGCCCAAGGACTTGGAGCACATCTTTTGTTATTTCCACTGCTTGAAGTGATTGTTACGACCACGAAGAAACGACGAATCCCAACTACGGATATATAAGAGCCAAAACTGCTAAGGGCATTCCATCCAGCGTAAGCATCTGGATAATCTGGAATGCGACGTGGCATACCCGAAAGCCCTAAGAAATGCATGGGAAAGAAGGTCAGATTAACCCCGAAAAAAGTGATCCAAAAATGGATTTGACCTAAAGTTTCAGGGTATGTCCGACCAAAGATTTTACCCACCCAATAGTGAAATCCTGCAAATAAAGCAAAAACGGCTCCCATAGAAAGTACATAATGGAAATGTGCAACCACATAATAAGTATCATGTAGAGCAATGTCTAGCCCAGAATTTGCCGGGACTATTCCAGTGAGTCCTCCTATAGTGAACAAAAAGATGAACCCTACAGCAAATAACATGGGTGTTTTGTATTGTATCGAACCCCCCCACATGGTAGCGATCCAACTAAAGATTTTTATTCCAGTGGGGACAGCTATGATCATGGTAGCTGCGGTGAAGTAGGCACGGGTATCAACGTCTAAGCCCACAGTAAACATATGATGAGCCCAAACAAGAAATCCAAGAACACCTATACTGATCATGGCATAAACCATGCCTAGATACCCGAAGACCGGTTTTCCCGAAAAAGTAGAAACGATATGACTTATGATACCGGATCCAGGCAGAATGAGGATGTAAACTTCAGGGTGCTTCTCTCTTCTACTAATAGAAGCGGATGAATAGAAGAAAGGTGGACTATATCATCAACTTATTCCATTTGTCTAGGAAAGCTAGCCATGCTTTATGGTGAATACTGTCAGGTTTAAATGCTTTGAGATCGTAAAGACTGTAATATTCCTCAATAAGGAAGAATCGTCGTGATTTATGACTTCGGAAAGTACTTGATTTAAAGTAATCTAGCATCATGATAACATCTTTTCGACTTTGTACAGACCATTGATAGTAACCATTTTGACTACTATCAAAGTAGATATTTCCTCCAAATACTACCTTATAAGACTCTACATCTTGTAGAAGTTTATTATTTACTCGAATACTTAGTTGAGGTAGTCGATGCTTCATAGCGATACCAATGGTACCATCAGCATCAAAGAATCCTGCAAACCAATTGGATTGAGCATCTAGTGTAATAGGTAGAATTACAGGGATATCCAGTACTTGACAGACACGATGTAGTTGAAGTAGTCGTGCTGAATGTCGAATATGACCATTAATACAATTCATTAGTTTAATCATACCAAGTTGATTATGTAGTCGATAACGATAAGCTTTAGCACCTGATCGCATTTTAATACTTCCACCAAGCATATGTTGGATATATCGTAGTAGTCGTAGATCTTCAAGTCCCATAGTAATTTCAAGAGAAGTATATCCTTGTTTACTAACTTGAATACTTCCATCACCATCGATAATTCCAGCTAGCCACTCACAGAAGGATTTAGGATAAGTTGTTGCGCATGTAGTCTCTGAGGTTCCTACTAGACTGCTTTTATGTCGTTGGTTACCTGCTGATTGTGTCTTAGATACTCCATTTTGACTAGATCGGGGTTTTACTAGAAAACCACTTATGAACATAGTAGGAGTACCATTAAGCAGACAGTCCCAGCATATAGCGCAATGCGTATTCAGATTTGAATCTGAAAAGGGCCATTTAAAACCGAAAAACCAAAAGAGATGCTGGTATAATATGGGGTCTCCCCCTCCAGCGGGATCAGAAAAGGTTGTATTAAAGTTTCGATCGGTTAATAACATGGTAATTGCCCCTGCCAGTACCGGAAGTGATAATAAAAGTGGGAATGCTGTCACTAGAACGGACCACACAAATAGGGGTGATCTATGCATAGTCATTCCAGGTCCACGCATGTTGGAGATTGTTGTTATAAAATTGATAGAACCTAAAATGGATGAAACACCAGATAGATGAAGACTAGAAATTGCTGAATCAACTGCTCCTCCAGAATGGCTGGTAATACCACTTAAGGGCGGATAGACCGTCCACCCAGTGCCGCTACCCACTTCTACTAAGGCTGAGCTTAATAGGAGCAAGAGACTTGGTGGCAACAACCAGAATGAAATATTATTTAATCGTGGAAATGCCATGTCAGGTGCACCTATCAGAATCGGAACAGACCAATTACCAGATCCACCTATCATCGCCGGCATAACCATAAAAAAGATCATTAAAAAAGCGTGAGCCGTTATTAAAACATTATAAAGTTGATGATTCCCACCAAGAATTTGATCGCCGGGGCGTGCTAATTCCATACGAATCAGTACTGAGAAGCATGTGCCCATCACTCCAGCAATGGCACCGAAGATGAAATATAGAGTCCCTATATCCTTGTGGTTAGTGGAGAACAGCCATCGGACCGGATTTGTCAT